GATGAGCCAAACCAATAGGATGAACCAAAGGAGTTCTGTATCATGAAGTTTGACTTTGTACCACGCATATTACTTAGACGGTTCTAGAAAGTTATGTAGGTAGGAATGAAGAAATCGAACCGGATTCTATTTATTTGTATCTGAACCGAATCTTGTCTATTTCAATTTCTCTACATTCGACTTTTGAGTATCTCAACCAACAAATTGAACCTTTTGAACGCGTCTTTTGAATATATATGAAGTATTAGCATTCTTTTTGACTTACGGGATGGACATAAAGATAAAAAAGATGAAATAGAATCGAATTCTTTTAGATAAAGTATCTAAAAGAATTCTACCCATCTATAAAATAAAACTAGATGGGATATATCTCGGTGAGATGGGTAAAAGTATGTGTTATGATCCAAACTCAAAATGACTAGGGATGTCGATTCATATCAATTAATTTATTGAAGAGAGACTCATCCAAATTAAGCATGTGCCAGGAACCAGATTTGAACTGGTGACACGAAGATTTTCAGTCTTCTGCTCTACCGGCTGAGCTATCCCGACTAAGTCCCAACGTAGCATCCTCATTTTATTAGAGGGCGGGGGTCCATGTCAATTAAAAGGGCGAAAGAAGATTCAAAAGTTTTATCTAGGTACTGGAATTTCTTGGATTTTAAAAAAGACGACTTCTTAAGTTTCAGTATGAGTAATGATATCGATTATAAATCATTCAAATGGGGATTTCTTGCTCTAAGATGTATATCTTAGATATAAGATGTAATAAGACATTTCCGCCCAGATCTATTTCAAAAAGAATAGAATAGGGCGAGTGTATAAGGACACTGACGAAAGGAAAGGGGGGGATAGAATGGATAAATAGTTGGGGAGTCAAATAGGCTTTTTGGGGATAGAGGGACTTGAACCCTCACGATTTTTTAAGTCGACGGATTTTCCTCTTACTATAAATTTCATTGTTGCCAGCATTGACATGTAGAACGGGACTCTATCTTTATTCTCGTCCGATTAATCCGTTCTTGAAAAGAGGATCTACAGACTATGGAGTAAATCGTTTGATCAATGAATATTCGATTCCACATTGAAGAAAGAATCGAATCACACCAATTCTTCCGTTTTTATAGAAAAAAATATAGATTCATTCGGGTCGGCATTAATCATTTGATATAGTATTCAATACATATGTATATCCTTCATCCTTTCTGAATTTTCGATGGAAAGATTTCTCTACCAACGCGGCCAACTCCATTTGTTAGAACAGCTTCCGTCGAGTCTCTGCACCTATCCTTGTTTTCGTTTTCTGAACCTTTGTTTGTGGAAAATAGGATTTGGCTCAGGATTGCCCTTTTTCTTAATTCCGGGGTTTCTCTGAATTTGAAAGTCATCACTTAGTAGGTTTCCTTACCAAGGCTCAATCCAATTAAGTCCGTAGCGTCTACCGATTTCGCCATATCCCCTTCCTTTTGTGTTAAGATTAGGATTTCATTGCGTTATGATGTCGTTCCCTTTTTCTTTCATTTCTACTGGAACCTTTGAATTCATTAGATACCGGATTCCTATCTCGAAGAAGCATTTTTCCTCTTTGATTTCTTACCTATCTTCTATAGGTCTTCTATAGGAGACCCTATTTTGTCCAATCAAATAGGATTTTATCATTTCTGGATCCGTAATTCAATATAGATTGATAGATATCCTATATATATATCTATCTGTCGCCCTTCCCACGCAATTTTTAATACTTGAACGGTCGATTTTTTGTTGTCTTAATTTCCGCCTTTGCTACTTTATGAATGGAATGAAAGCGGAGGAATGTCTCATCAGTTCGAACTAATCATTCCTAATGATATGGAATCAAATAATATAGAAAATATAAAAATATAGAAGGGTAATAAAAAAATTTCAAATGTCATTTGAATTCAAATTCAAAAATGACAAGTTTAAATAATTTAACTATCTAAAACTAAAATAAAAAATATTTACTATCGAATCTAATAAGATATATAATTTACTAATAATATATCGAATTGTAAATTGTATTAGTGATTAGTGATAAAAAATACAAATTATATATCGCTATATTAACCCTTATGTTCTATAGTATTCAATATTTATTAGAAATTGTATATTCTATTGTTTTCTATTCATATCGAGTCTGAATAGATAAGAAATAATAGTTAATACCTAAGATTCCAATATTTTATTGAATTACTATGCATATAAAATTGATGTTATGTAAGCCCGCTTAGCTCAGAGGTTAGAGCATCGCATTTGTAATGCGATGGTCATCGGTTCGATTCCGATAGCCGGCTTTTTCCTATTTATTCCAATTTTTACATAATTGAGAATGTCTTTTTGAAATCAAAGAATATTAAATATTGAAAAATATTGAAAGGGCGCCGGCCCACCCTTTCCAAAATCCATCAATTTCTTAAATTAAAATTAGAAGAACTTACAAGAAAGGGATCCCTTTTTCTATAATAGAAAATAGGAGGGGTCT